AACAATTCCATAAGCTTGTGCTTCTGTTGCTGACATAAAAACATCTCTTTCCATGTCTTCGGATACAACCCATAAGGGTTTGCCTGTTCTTTGTACATAAACCCTTGTGAGGGTTTCACGCAGTTTCAGCAATTCTTCCGCTTCCAGGATAAATTCTCCCGTTTGTGCCTCATAAAACGAACTAGCAGGTTGATGAATCATTACCCTGATGATATAACATAATAAAAAGTTCCTCTATCTCGCATGATGAAGCGAAGAGAAAAGAAAGATAAAGACTAATAGGAAAAGATAGAATTGAACAACCGTACGGGCATCTGCATATGCATACGGCTTTACAATAAAATTGACCTTTACCCTCCAAGAAAGAGAAACAAGAAAGAAAGAGAAAAGTAAAATATACCAGACCCGGATAGGTTAAATGATCAAATTGCCACCCTTCCTTTTGTTTTGGAATAGTTAAAAAATACTATGATGGCTCCGTTGCCATTTATATTATATTAATTTTTATTGTTTTTTTGTCTGTGATTCAGCAATCCCAAAGTTTCTTTTTGATCTAATCAAAGAAAAAATTTTGTTTTTTTTCGCACTCCTTGCATAACATAAATATTGTTAAGAGCCTTCTGGTGTGAACAAAAAAGGTTTGTGACGCTGAGCTGGACTCCCGATAAATAAGAGAAAATCGGAAATACCCTTTCTCCCATACTACTCTCTCGATACATAATCTAATGTTTTGAAAAAACAATGCAAAAATTTATCATATCGAATTCGAAGTGCCATGCTATTATTACTTAAATATATATTCATATTTCATAGGGCGAAGGCATAGTCTTCTTTTTTCTCTTAAATAAAAACCTCATTGGCGCCAAGCGTGAGGGAATGCTAGACGTTTGGTAATTTCTCCTCCGACCAGGATAAAAGATCCCATTGAAGCGGCTAACCCCATGCATATTGTATGGACGTCCGGTCGTACAAATTGCATAGTATCATAAATCGCTACTCCAGGTATTACCCATCCGCCGGGAGAGTTTATAAACAAATACAGATCTTTGTTATCATCTTCAATACTGAGATATATCATAAGACCAATAAGTTGATTTGAGATCTCGCTATCAACTGCTTGTCCTAAAAAAAGTAATCTTTCTCGATAAAGTCGGTTGATTAGGGTACAATTGTAGCCTTTTTGAACCGTACACGCATCTTTTGATGCATACGGTTCAAAAAAATTGCGAAACAAAAAAAAAAAAGAATCAATGTATGGATTCCAGTCCTCTTTCTTTTCGGTTCTTTCTGACTTCTAACGAAAGGGTTTTGTCTTCTTCAATAAAGACGGATTTTTACTAGAATAAAAAAAAATTAATAAATAATAAAAAATCACTAAACTTATTGAATTAACTTCTCATTGATGTATTGTTTCATCGGGATTCAACCCAAATCACGATGGTATTTTCTTGTTCCTGAGTGGGTCTCTTTCATCTTTTTAGGTTTATGCTCTACTCCGGGTAAAGATTCTCCCGATTTGGATTTGCACATATAGAACAAATACTCCTGCATTACCATTTCTTTTTGTTATGACTTTCTACTTTTTTCAATTCACTTCTACCGAGTTTGTTCATTAACAGTTTAAGATCAACTCGATTAACAAATAGGAATCATTTCTGATAGAATTAATAATCATAGATATATTACCAATTGAGTTGGGTTTTTCTAAACGGAGCCTGGATACTTCATTTTTTATTTTTTTAGTCCAACCAAGATAACCATAAATTATTCTAATTGATAATAGTAAGATGAATCCCCCAAAATGGATCTAATTGTACTTCACGCTCCAAACTTTTGACGATTCAATGAATCTTTCTTGGGCGAAACAGAGGATATCTCGATTGTGGGAGAGAACGGGGAAATCCCATATGACCCAATATATCTGACAAGCCGCACTATACGTCAACCCAAGATGCATCTTCCTCTCCAGGACTTCGGAAAGGTACTTTTGGAACACCAATTGGCATTAATTGAAAGAAAAAGAACTAAGTACTATATTTCACTTTGATGTGGAAACGTAACAATATGATTTTTTGTCTTTAATATTAATAATATTGGCTTTTATCGTATTTATTTTATCCATAGATTCGAAAAAGTCATAAAGAAAAACAGAACAAATCAAATAAAGTCAAATTATTACGAATAGGGGCAATGAATAAGTATGTACGCATTCGCTCTATTAGCTCCCATTGCGTATTGGTACTTATCGAGTATAGAATAAATCTGCTCCTTTTTGTTCCTACGAACGGAATTGTTCCACTATTTTATTACCAGCAGAATAGAACAAATATTAACCCCTGTTCTGAAATAATTCACCGAACAAGGGAGGTCCATAGGCTAGTCATAGTAGAGTCTTTTCCAATGCAATAAAGTTACGTAGTGTCTATTTATCTTTGATAAAGGGGTATTTCCATGGGTTTACCTTGGTATCGCGTTCATACCGTTGTATTGAATGATCCCG